AAAAAGAGGATCATTATTTTTGGTTTGAAAAACCTTTTGTAACTCTACTTTTCGATTATAAAAGATGGAATCGACCAAATCGATATATAAAAAATGATAAAATTCAAAATACTGTAAGAAATGAAATGTCACAATATTTTTTTTATACATGCCGAAGTGATGGAAAAGAACGAATATCTTTTACATATCCCCCCAACCTTTCAACTTTTTTTGAAATGATCCAAAAAAAGATACCTTCATTTACAAGAGAAAAAGCACCCTCTGACCAAGTTTCTACTTGTTGGAGTTTGATCAATGAAGAAAAAAAGGAAAACTTAAAAAACGACTTTTTAAATCGAATTGAAGCTTTAGATAAGGAATGGTCTGTTGAAAATATACTGGAAAAAACAACTCGATTTTGTCATAACGAAACTACAAAAGAATATTTACCTAAAATTTATGATCCGTTTTTGCATGGGATCTCTCGCGGAAGAATCAAAAATTTACCTCCATTCCAAATCATAAACGAAACCTATATAAAAAATAATATAGGAGGATCTTGGATAAACAAGATTCATAGTATACTTCTGAAGATTAATTATCACAAATTGGAGCAAACCATAGAAAAATTTAATAGAAAATCTTTAGAGAAAAAACTTGATTTTTTTTACGAACCCCAAGAAGAAAAAATTAATTCAGAAGAAGAGATAAAAAATTTCAAAATTTTATTTGATGTCGTGATAACGGATAGCAATGATCAAAATCTTATAAAAAATGGGATTGATTTCCATGAAATCAAGAAAAAAGTTCCTAGATGGTCATACAAATTAAAAAGTGAGTTGGAAGAATTGGAAGGCGAAACTGAAGAAAGCACTGTACCAATGGAGCCTGGAATTCGTTCAAGAAAAGCAAAACGTGTAGTGGTTTTTACTGATACAGAGCCGAAAGATAATAAAATTTCTGATGAAAAAAAAGAAATGGCTTTGATGCGTTATTCACAACAATCTGATTTTCGTCGAGAGATAATTAAAGGATCCATGCGTTCCCAAAGGCGTAAAACTATTATTTGGGATTTTTTTCAAGCAAAAGCACATTCCCCCCTTTTTTTTGATAGAATAGATAAACTTTTTTTTTTTTCGTTTGATATTTGGGGTCTAAAAAAAAATTTTATTAGAAATTTAATGTGGAAAAACAAAAAAAAAACAATAGAAAAAAAAGAAGAAGAACAATCAAAAAAAGAAGAAAAAAGACGGCTAGAAATTGCAGAAACTTGGGATAGCTTCCTATTTGCTCAAATAATAAGAGGTTCTTTCTTAGTAACTCAATCTATTCTTAGAAAATATATTATATTACCTTTATTGATAATAATTAAAAATAGCGTACGTATATTATTATTTCAATTTCCCGAGTGGTCCGAGGATTTAAAGGATTGGAAACGTGAAATGCATGTTAAATGCACTTTTAATGGGGTTCAACTATCCGAAACAGAATTTCCAAGAAACTGGTTAACGGATGGTATTCAGATAAAAATCCTATTTCCTTTTTATCTTAAACCTTGGCATAAATATAAATTTCAATCATCTCAGAAGGATCGACTAAAAAAAACAAAAGACAAAGTAGAAAAAAACGATTTTTGTTTTTTAACAGTTTGGGGAATAGAAACCGAAGTACCGTTTGGTTCTGCCAAAAAAAAGCCCTCTTTTTTTGAACCTATTTATAAAGAATTAAAAAAAAGAATCAAAAAATTAAAAACAAAGTCTTTTATGGTTTTAAGGATTTTCAAAGAAAGAGCACCAATTTTCCTAAAAGTCGAAAAAGAAATAAAAAACTGGATTATAAAAAACTTTATTTTTATAAAAGGAAAAATGAAAGACCTTTCAAAACGAAATCTAATTCCATTTTTTGGCCTGAGAGAAATATATGAATTAAATGAAACTCAAAAAGATTCAATAATAAGTAATCAGATTATTCATGAACTATCTGTTCAAAATAAATCCACGGAGTGGATAAATTCTTCACTCAGCGAAAAAAAAAAAAAAATTTTGATTGATAGAATAAAGACAATCAGAAATCAAATAGAAAAAATTTCAAAAGAAAAACAAAACCTAACTAATAGTTGTAACAAACCGCGTTATGGTTATAAAATAATTAAGTCATCAAAAAAATTTTGGCAGACATTCAAAAGACAAAATACCCGATTAATTCGTAAATCTGTTTTTTTTATAAAATTTTGCATCGAACAACTTATAGCTATTTTTATAGGTATCATTAATATTCCAAGAATTACTACACAACTTTTTTTTGAATCAACAAAAACAATTCTTGATAAATATATTTACAAGAATAAAAAAACTGGAAAAAATTTAAAAAAAAAAAATACCTTTTATTTTATTTCGACTATAAAAAATTTAATATCAAAAAAACATTTTTTTAGTTATGACCTATGCTCTTTATCACAAGCATATGTATTTTACAAATTATCAAAAATTCAAGTTAGTAACTTTTCGAAATTAAAGGCTGTTCTTGAATATAACATCTGCATAACATCCTTTTTTGTTAAGAACCAAATAAAGGATTTTTTTGAAGAACAAGGAATCTTTCATTATGAATTGAAAGATAAAACATTTTTAAATTCCGAAGTAAATCAATGGAAAAACTGGTTACGAAGTAATTATCAATACAATTTACCTCAGGTTGCATGGGCTAGATTAGTAACCCAAAAATGGAAAAATAAAATAAACCAAGACTCTCTAGTTCTAAAGCCAAGTTTAACCAAAGAGGATTCATATGAAAAAAATAAAGTTGATAATTACAAAAAACAAAAATTTTTTGAGGCCGACTCGCTATTAAATCCAAAACATAATTTAAAAAAAGATTCTATATATAATCTTTTTTGCTACAAATATATTAATTCTACAGAAAAAAAATTTTTTGACATGTCTATAGGTATTGCTCTAGATAATTGTTTAGTCTCTTGTTTTCTAGCAAAATATAATATTCGGGGTATGGGGGAAATTCGGCATAGAAAATATTTGGATTGGAGAATTATAAACTTTTGGTTTATAAAAAATTTAAATATTGAGCCCTGGATTGATACCAAGAGTAAAAAAAAATATATTAAGAATAAAGTTCATAATTATCAAAGAGTTGATAAAATAACTAAGACAGGTCTTGCCAATCAAAAAATAAACTTTTTTGATTGGATGGGAATGAATGAAGAAATACTAAATCGTCATATAACAAATTTTGAAAATTTTTTCTTTCCAGAATTTTTATTATTTTCTAGTACATATAAAAAGAAACCGTGGGTGATACCAATTAAATTACTTCTTTTAAATTTTAATGAAAACAAAAATGTGAATAAAAATATCACTGGAAAGAAAAAAGATTTTATACCATCAAATGAAAAAAAATCCCTTCGATTTTATAATCTAAATAAAGAAGAAAAAGAATCGGCAGGTCAAGGAGAGCTTGAATCAGATAAAGAAAAAAATATTGAAGAAAATTATACGGAATCGAAAATAAAAAAACGTAAAAAAAAAAACAAAAGCAATACAGAAGCGGAACTCAAATTATTTATCACAAGGTATTCGCGTTTTCAATTGCGATGGGATTGTTTTTTTAATAAAAAAATTCTCAATAATGTGAAAGTATACTGTCTCTTGATTAGGCTTAAAAATCCAAACGAAATTGCGATATCTTCTATTGAAAGAGGGGAAATGAGCCTAGACATTCTAATGATTAAGAAGAATTTAACTTTTGCACAATTAAGGAAAAAAGGAATTCTTATTATTGAACCTGTACGTTTGTCTGTAAAAAACGATGGACAACTTATTATATATAGAACCATAGGTATTTCATTGGTTCATAAAAATAAACAAAAAATAAGTAAAAGATACAAAAAAAAATTGGAAAAATCCATTACAAAATATCAAAACAAAACTGTAAATAGAAAAAAAAATAATTATGATTTTTTTGTTCCTGAAAATATTCTATCCCCTAAACGACGTAGAGAATTTCGAATTATAATTTGTTTCAACTTAAAAAAAAAAAAAGCGAGGGATATAAATTCAAGATTTGATAAGAATATTCAAAACTGGACCACAGTTTTGCATAAAAAGAAAGATCTTAATAATGATAAGGATAAAAATAACCAAATTAAATTAAAATCCTTTCTTTGGCCCAATTTTAGATTAGAAGATTTAGCTTGTATGAATCGCTATTGGTTTAATACTACTAACGGAAATCGTTTCAGTATGATAAGAATACATATGTATACGCGATTTCATTAATGATAGATCCTTTTTACTATAATATAATATATTAAGTTACGGTATATGAAAACAACTGTATGCACAAATATGGGGATTGTTTTAAATCCAATCTTTATACATGAGATTAATTTAATCAATGACGCAGATACCAATCAGAGCAGATCCATAAATAAATTAAAATAATCCTACTTTTTAGATCTAAATTTAGACTTTTTAATAAAATTAAGAAGTTGATAATTAAATTCAGATCCTTGTAAAAAAAACTACCACTATTATTACTGATCAGTAAAATTCATATCTTTCAATTCATATTAAAAAGGGAAGGATTTCTTTTTATGATAAAAAATGCATTCATTTCATTTCAAGAAAAAAAAGAAGAAAGCAGGGGATCTGTTGAATTTCAAGTATTCAGTTTCACTAATAAGATACGAAGACTTACTTCACATTTGGAATTGCACAGAAAAGATTATTTATCTCAGAGGGGTCTACGAAAAATTCTGGGAAAACGTCAACGACTGCTGGCTTATTTGTCAAAAAAAAATAGAGTACGTTATAAAGAATTAATAAATCAGTTGAATATTCGGGAATTAAAAACTCGTTAAATTACAAAATTGTGAATTAGTTCATTTTTTAGATCTTTAATTTTTTGATAAACTTCTTTTCAGCAATATAATTCATGCCAGAACGAATCAAGTAAAAACTTATGAATAGACCAGTTACAGGAAAAGATCTTATGCTAGTCAACATGGGACCTCACCACCCATCCATGCATGGTGTTCTTCGCTTAATTGTTACTCTAGATGGTGAGGATGTTGTTGACTGTGAACCCATATTGGGTTATTTACACAGGGGAATGGAAAAAATTGCAGAAAACCGAGCAATTATACAATATTTACCTTATGTAACGCGATGGGATTATTTAGCTACTATGTTTACAGAAGCAATAACAGTAAATGGACCAGAACAACTGGGAAATATTCAAGTTCCTAAAAGGGCCAGCTATATCAGAGTAATTATGCTGGAATTGAGTCGTATAGCTTCTCATCTGTTATGGCTCGGCCCTTTTATGGCAGATATTGGTGCACAGACTCCTTTTTTCTATATTTTCAGAGAACGAGAATTTATATATGATCTATTCGAAGCTGCCACCGGTATGAGAATGATGCATAATTTTTTTCGTATTGGAGGAATAGCGGCCGATTTACCTTATGGTTGGATAGATAAATGCTTGGATTTTTGTGATTATTTTTTAACCGAGGTTGTTGAATATCAAAAACTTATTACACGAAATCCTATTTTTTTAGAACGGGTTGAAGGAGTTGGGATTATTGGTGGGGAAGAAGCAAAAAATTGGGGTTTATCCGGACCAATGCTACGCGCATCCGGAATACCATGGGATCTTCGTAAAGTTGATCGTTATGAGTCTTACGATGAATTTGAATGGGAAATTCAATGGCAAAAACAAGGGGATTCATTAGCTCGTTATTTAGTACGACTTAACGAAATGACAGAATCCATAAAAATTATTCAACAGGCTCTGGAAGGACTTCCGGGAGGTCCCTATGAGAATTTAGAAAGCAGAGGCTTTGATAGAAAAAGTAATCCAGAATGGAATGATTTTGAATATCGATTCATTAGTAAAAAACCTTCTCCTACTTTTGAATTATCTAAACAAGAACTTTATGTCAGAGTTGAAGCTCCAAAAGGGGAGTTGGGAATTTTTCTCATAGGAGATCAAAGTGGTTTTCCTTGGAGATGGAAAATAAGACCACCGGGTTTTATTAATTTGCAAATTCTTCCTGAACTAGTTAAAAGAATGAAATTGGCTGATATTATGACGATACTCGGTAGCATAGATATAATTATGGGAGAAGTTGATCGTTAAAATGATAATTTATGCAACAGAAGTACAAACTATAAATTCTTTTGTTAGATCGGAATCTTTAAAAGAGGTCTATGGACTCATATGGGTGTTTGTCCCTATATTTTCTCTTGTATTGGGAATCATAACGGGTGTACTAGTAATTGTGTGGTTAGAAAGAGAAATATCTGCAGGGATACAACAACGTATTGGACCTGAATACGCCGGTCCGTTGGGAATTCTCCAAGCCCTAGCCGATGGGACAAAACTACTTTTCAAAGAAGATCTTCGTCCAGCTAGAGGAAATACTCCTTTATTTAGTATTGGACCGTCGATAGCAGTTATCTCAATTTTACTAAGTTATTCAGTAATTCCCTTTAGCAATCACCTTGTTTTAGCGGATCTCAATATCGGTATTTTTTTATGGATTGCCATCTCAAGTATTGCTCCTATTGGACTTCTTATGTCAGGATATGGATCAAATAATAAATATTCTTTTTTAGGTGGTCTGCGAGCTGCTGCCCAATCGATTAGTTATGAAATACCATTAACTCTATGTGTTTTATCAATATCTCTACGTGCGATTCGTTGAAGCATAAACATTTTTACTATTACGTTTCTTCTAGACGAATAAGTTAAAAAACGGAATATATATATCTTTCGGGTTAATCTTAATAAAAGGAATTTGATAGTTATATATGAGTGAAAAAAAACTGCTCAGAAATTAGCAGTAAAAATAAAAATTGAGTCTCATTTCCTATGTACAAAGGTTAAACGTAAATAAACATAAGCGTAAGAATCACTTTACCCCAAGGTTGGTTGATTAGTCATCCTGGCTTGAAGCGGGTTAAAAAATTTAACCGTATGGCGTTTTCACTATCAGTTATATAAATTAACATACATGTATTACAAAGTGAGCGGCAATTAGGTAAAAGTGAGTGGATGGTTAGAAACACCAAAATACACAAAGAATTTGTAATAGAGATTAACCAAATTGAAAAGGATATTTATGCATAACATAAGATAACAAAAAAAAAGAAGTTTAATGTTTAATTGGGGCTTTAAATTAGTAGAAATGATCAGACAGTACTCCCCAAGATTCCGATTCAGAGTATGCTCCTATCCACCGATAAATCTAATAACTATCAGAAACGAAATAATCCTTTATTTTTTAAGTCCAACAACTTTTTTATAAAAAAGAAAGAAGAATAGTAACGAAACAAGGATTTTTTTTTTCATATATTTCGCAAATAAAATAGAATTTATGTCATGAATAATAAACTAATAGGATGTCTAATTCTTTTTCGTAATTGAAAACCACGATGGGCTGAAATACTTTTTTTACAAGGAGTATGGAGTATTTTATTAAAGGATTAAGTTATTACTCAACAAATATAAATTAAAATTTGTAAAGGATGAGATGAATTCCTAAGCGCTTTGTTTTATTCTTAGAATTTGAGCAGACAGAATTCCTTTGGTATAATTCGGGACCCCAGATATATTTATATTTAATCTTTTTTAGAACACATCATATCCATCTAAATAATACAAATCTGGTCCTTATATTTATTTATGGCCCCCGAGGAGCCGTATGAGGCGAAGACCTCATGTACGGTTTTGTAATAGCGGTGAGAATAGTAATGTTATCACCGACTAGGATTATCTAACAGTTTAAGTACAGTTGATATAGTTGAGGCACAATCAAAATATGGTTTTTGGGGATGGAATTTGTGGCGTCAACCTATAGGTTTTATAATTTTTCTAATTTCTTCCCTAGCGGAATGCGAGAGGTTACCGTTTGATTTACCAGAAGCGGAAGAAGAATTAATAGCAGGTTATCAAACTGAATATTCAGGTATCAAATTTGGTTTATTTTACGTTGCTTCTTATCTAAATCTATTAATTTCCTCATTATTTGTAACAGTTCTATACTTAGGCGGTTGGAATATTTCTATTCCGTATATATCTATTCTGGAGCTATTTGAAAGGGATCAAATTTTTGGAACAACAATTGGTATCTTTATTACATTAGCTAAAACTTATTTGTTCTTGTTCATTTCTATCGCAACAAGATGGACTTTACCTAGGCTAAGAATGGATCAACTATTAAATCTTGGATGGAAATTTCTTTTACCAATTTCCCTTGGTAATCTATTATTAACAACTTCTTTCCAACTCTTTTCACTCTAAATTGAAAAAGAATTCAACATATTCATTACTTGTTTTAAACAAGAGAAAGAAACAAAGATAAAATTATTCATAGATAATTACAATATGCTTCCTATGATAACCGGGTTCATGAATTATGGTCAACAAACCCTACGCGCTGCAAGGTATATTGGTCAAGGTTTCATGATTACCTTATCCCACACAAATCGTTTACCTGTAACTATTCAATATCCCTATGAAAAATTAATAACCTCGGAACGTTTCCGCGGGCGAATCCATTTTGAATTTGATAAATGCATTGCTTGTGAAGTATGTGTTCGAGTATGTCCTATAGATCTGCCTGTTGTTGATTGGAAATTGGAAACTAATATTCGAAAAAAACGATTGCTTAATTACAGTATTGATTTTGGAATTTGTATTTTTTGCGGTAATTGTGTTGAATATTGCCCAACAAATTGTTTGTCAATGACTGAAGAATATGAATTTTCAACTTATGATCGTCACGAATTGAATTATAATCAAATAGCTTTGGGTCGTTTACCAATGTCAGTAATTGACGATTACACTATTCGAACCATTTTGAATTCACCTCAAACAAAAAATAGGTAAACCCATTAAGTTTATTAAAAAAAGAATTCAAAATTTTTGAATTATATAAAGAATTTAATTAAAAACTTGTATTATATTTATATAATAATATTAAGTATTATGGCCCCCCCTTTTACTATAATAATTCGTAATTACTTTCTTTAAATAGATAGGTTGAAAATACACTTTAGCATAAAAAAGCGAAACTGTCTAATAATTGTATCTACATAAATTCATATCCATTAGATTCTAATTTCACTCTATTATAAACATATAAAAAAAAATTCCCCGGTTAAATTAATAAGGTCATGAAAAGGATTTCGATTTTTTCTTATTTAAATAATATAATGGATTTGCCTGGACCAATACATGATTTTCTTTTAGTTTTTCTGGGATCCGGTATTCTAGTAGGAGGTCTGGGGGTGGTATTACTTCCCAACCCAATATTTTCAGCATTTTCCTTAGGATTTGTTCTTGTTTGTATATCTTTATTGTATATTCTATCAAATTCCCATTTTGTAGCTGCTGCACAACTCCTTATTTACGTGGGGGCCATAAATGTTTTAATCATATTTGCTGTGATGTTCATGAATGATTCAGAATATTCCACAGATTTCAATCTGTGGACCGTTGGGAGTGGGATTACTTCGTTGGTTTGTACAACTATTCTTTTTTCATTAATTTCTACTATTCTCGATACGTCATGGTACGGGGTTATTTGGACTACAAGATTAAACCAGATTCTAGAGCAAGATTTAATAAGTAATAGTCAACAAATAGGAATTCATTTATCAACAGATTTTTTTCTTCCATTTGAACTCATTTCAATAATTCTTTTAGTTGCTTTGATAGGTGCAATTTCTGTGGCTCGTCAATAAAAAACGTTCGAATTAGTAAAGACCAAATAAAACTTTGTGTATGTTATGATATATTTTTTTTCATTCAATTAAATTTGTAAATTTGATTGAATACTATTTCATATTTTAAATATAAATTTATATATTTGATATATATTTTAAAAGCTTTTTTACCTAATATAGTTTTTATTCGTACTTTTTTGTTATATTCTAGTTGATTGAATCCGGTGAATTATTATTCATATTGAAATGAATCAAAATTGATAAGGAGTTGCTGAATGATACTCGAACATGTACTTGTTTTGAGTGCCTATTTATTTGTGATTGGTCTTTATGGATTGATCACGAGTCGAAATATGGTTAGGGCTCTTATGTGTCTTGAACTTATACTCAATGCAGTTAATATGAATTTCGTAACATTTTCTGATTTTTTTGATAATTCCCAACTAAAAGGGGATATTTTCTGCATTTTTGTTATAGCAATAGCAGCCGCTGAAGCAGCTATTGGATTAGCTATAGTTTCGTCGATTTATCGTAACAGAAAATCAACCCGCATCAACCAATCGACCTTATTAAATAAGTAGCATAAAAAAAATTATAGATTGAAATTTGCATATATAATAGGTTATGACTTACTAGATTATATTTGTGAAAATTTAAGAAATCAAAGTATTTTAGCCCCCTTTTTTAATCCATTGAGCCAGAATTCATTACAAAAATTATATTAAAGGAAATCATTGCTTCATCTAGTATTTTAATATATCATTTAGTTATAAGTTTACTAGATTGAAAATTTATGACATTAAAAAAACTAAAGATCCTATGTCACATTCAGTAAAAATTTATGATACCTGTATAGGATGTACTCAATGTGTCCGAGCATGCCCTACAGACGTATTAGAAATGATACCTTGGGATGGATGTAAAGCTAAGCAAATAGCTTCCGCTCCAAGAACCGAGGACTGTGTTGGTTGTAAGAGATGTGAATCTGCCTGTCCAACGGATTTTTTGAGCGTTCGAGTTTATTTATGGCATGAAACAACTCGAAGCATGGGTCTAGCTTATTGATACGTTACCGAAAACCTCATTTGAATAAATTTGGAATACATTTTATTTTTTTTATTGACAAGTACTCGTACTCAAAAAAGTTCAATTATATTTTTTTATTTTTATATTTTTTTGAGTACGCGTTCTTTGGACCTGGTGTATCTTGTCTTTACCACGAATGATTTTCCTTGGTTAACAATAATTGTTGTTTTTCCAATATCTGCTGGTTCGTTAATGTTATTTCTCCCGCATAGGGGAAATAAAGTAAATAAATGGTATACTATATGTATTTGTATCCTAGAACTTCTTATAACGACCTACGCTTTTTGTTATAATTATAAAACGGACGACCCATTAGTTCAACTGTCCGAAGATTATAAATGGATCAATCTTTTTGATTTTTACTGGAGACTGGGAATAGATGGACTTTCTATAGGAACTATTTTACTAACGGGATTTATTACTACTTTAGCTACTTTAGCGGCTTTTCCTGTTACTCGGGATTCCCGATTATTCCATTTCCTGATGTTAGCAATGTACAGCGGTCAAATAGGATCATTTTCTTCTCGGGATCTTTTACTTTTTTTCATCATGTGGGAATTAGAATTAATTCCCGTTTATCTACTTTTATCCATGTGGGGTGGAAAGAAACGTCTCTATTCAGCTACAAAATTTATTTTATACACTGCAGGAAGTTCTATTTTTTTATTAATAGGAGTTTTAGGTATAAGTTTATATGGTTCGAACGAACCAACATTAAATTTAGAACTATTAGCTAATCAATCCTATCCTGTCACACTCGAAATACTATTTTATATTGGATTTCTTATTGCTTTTGCCGTCAAATCACCGATTATACCCTTACATACTTGGTTACCTGACACCCACGGCGAGGCACATTACAGTACCTGTATGCTTCTCGCTGGAATCTTATTAAAAATGGGAGCATATGGGTTGGTTCGAATCAATATGGAATTATTACCTCACGCTCATTCTATGTTTTCTCCTTGGTTGGTGGTAGTCGGTACAATCCAAATAATTTATGCAGCTTCAACATCTCCCGGTCAACGTAATTTAAAAAAGAGAATAGCCTATTCTTCTGTATCTCATATGGGTTTTATAATTATAGGTATTGGTTCTATAACGGACCCTGGACTTAATGGAGCTATTTTACAAATAATCTCTCATGGATTTATTGGCGCTGCACTTTTTTTCTTGGCAGGAACTAGTTATGATAGAATTCGGCTTGTTTATCTTGATGAAATGGGTGGAATGGCTATCTCCATTCCAAAGATATTTACAATGTTCACTATCTTATCGATGGCTTCCCTTGCATTACCGGGCATGAGTGGTTTTGTTGCGGAATTAATAGTTTTTTTTGGAATAATTACCAGCAAAAAATATTTCTTAATTTCAAAAATTTTAATTATTTTTGTAATGGCAATTGGAATGATATTAACTCCTATATATTTATTATCTATGTCACGCCAAATGTTCTATGGATACAAGTTAATTAATGTCAAAAACTTTTCTTTTTTTGATTCTGGACCCCGAGAGTTATTTCTTTCAATCTCTATTCTTCTACCCATAATTGGTATTGGGATTTATCCTGATTTTGTGCTTTCATTAGCAAGTGACAAGGTCGAATCCATTTTATCTAATTATTTTTATGGATAGTTTTCAGGAAATAAAAAAAAGCATTAAATTTAATTGTAATCAGAAGTCTTTGGTCTTTGTATTGTGAGAACCTTTTGAATCATTGTACTACTTGATTCAAAAGGTTCTTGATTATTTACTACTAAAACTAAATTCTATTTCTTAACTTATATGAAGTTATATATAGATGCTTTTTTTTTTTTATTTAATTCGATGTAAATGAACCATAACTATGTAAACCTATTCCTAAAAGATTGACGCCAAAATAGCATATCCAAATTAAAAGAAAGCCTATAGAAGCCACAATTGCAGAATTTATACCCCTAACATTCCTATTTGTTTTAATATGTAAATAAATTGCGAATATGGTCCAAGTAATAAACGCCCAAGTTTCTTTTGGATCCCAACTCCAATATGAACCCCACGTCTCATTAGCCCATACAGCTCCTGAAAGAATGCCGACGGTTAAAAAAATAAATCCAAGACTAATAATACGAAAACTCCAATAATCTAATTGTTCAATCAATTGATACCTATAATAATTTCGAGAAAAACTAAAATTAATGTTTTGTTGTAGTAAAATAGAATTTCTTTCATTTATATTTATGTAGTAAAGTACATCAAAAGAAAATAATTCATTTAATAAATTATTTTCTTTTATTTTATTTTTCCAAAAAGTAGGGCTAACTTTGCGAAATGTAATGACTAGAAGAGCTATTGATAATAATGATCCGCATAACAGAGCGCCATAGCCTAATATCATCATACTTACGTGCATCATTAACCACTGGGACTGAAGAGCTGGTACTAATATTGCAGACTGAGGCATTTTGTTTAAAATACCTGAAGTAGCAAAACCCTGAATCAAAATAGCACTTGGCGCAGTTATTGCGTTTAGGTGATTTTTTTGTTTTTTATTAAAATAGGAAACAATATGAATAATTGAAAAAGCCCATGAAAGAAAAATTAAGGATTCATATAAATTACTTAATGGAAAATGTCCTGAATAAATCCAACGAGTTAATAATAATCCTGTTATACCAAAAAACGTAATTACGATTCCTTTATCTGATGAATCAAAAAATCCTATGATTTCATCTAAATTAACTAATAAAGTTAAAAAATAAATTGTCAGTACAATTGACACGACCGAAAAAGATATATGAGTTAATATATGCTCTAAAATTGAAAAAATCATAAAAAATTTGTTAAAAATTAATAAATTAATACTAGGTTTTACCCAATTTTCGAAAAAAGTCGGGTATTAGTTTGATTATAAAACTTATAATATCTCTTTTATAAGATCTTATGCCGCTACTCGGACTCGAACCGAGATGCTATCGCACTGCTTCCTAAGAGCAGCGTGTCTACCAATTTCACCATAGCGGCAACTTGTTCAAAACAATACTAACAAGTTTTTATTCAATCGTCGAGATTAAAATTTCAATAAATAAGCCAATTCAATGGAATTTAATTTCATGAATAAAAACTTGTTTAAATAGGTATTTGGGGTTTTAATTCAATTAAGATCTTTTTTTATCTGAGTTAGTTTAAATTATTTAAATTCACTTTTTGTACTTTATTTTTTTTCTAGAAGACAATGAAAAAGGTAACTAAATTAAAAGTACAAACACAAGATTTTTTGATCACTTAAAAATAATATGATATATATATTATTATTTATTATTATTATCTAATATTCACTTGTTGTGGATAGATGCTTTTATCAATTTGATTCCAAGTAAAGAATATAACAATTCATAGAAATAATAATTCCTATAATTCCTAAAGGTATAAAGTTAAAAATTTTTAACTTAGAATTAATAAATTTGAAGAACCTATAGATTTCGCTTAAAGATCTTGTATTTACTCTTAACGAGTAAATACAAGATCTTTTTTTTATTTTTGAATCAAGTTAGTGATGGGGAAAAAAAGAATCCCTTTTTTGTAAATAAAAAAATAAAAGTGAACCTTTATTTTTTATCTATATATTGTCTTTTTTACTCTTTTGGTTCTTTTTTTTTTTTTATGTATTCTAAAAAATTTGGTTTTTTAAGTTAGGATAATTCTAATTATTCTAGTGTTTTTTTATTTATTTTGTTGTACAAAAAAACTTTTTGAATTACCTGTAGAAAGTGATTTACCTAACGAAAAAGCTTTCAACGATGTCCAATATCCTTTCCTTTTCCAAATTTTTTTACGAATACGCTTTTTCGAGATAGAAGTACGTTTTTTTGGAACTGCCATTCAAAAATGAAAAAAGTTTTTCAGTGGTATAATTGGATGTCAAAGACATTTATTATTCTATTCTTTCGTACTCCATATTGAGTTTTTTCTTTAAAATTTTATTATATATTATTTTCAAAACAAAAAAGACATTCAAAAGTAAAAAACCGTTGGTTTTTTACTTTTTTTATAAATTTGGGTTATTAAAATTTTATTTAACGTTTGAAATCCGTACGAGAGTGCTCATTTAATTAATCTATACTGATAGATTATATTATCAATAATATTCTTAAATTTCTGCACTTCATATGTAAAAACAATATCGATTATAATAATCTTTCTTGCAAAAAAAAAAAAGATCACTTAGTGTACTGGAAGACAATCACTAAATTCAAAAATTAAAATTCATTCCTTAATAATTCGAAATTATCAAACTAAAATAAAATTTTTATGTAAAGCTTTTTATTATATAATTAATATTAAGTATTTTTTTTGTCATGTAAATCTTTGTTCTATTCTTAATATATGTATATAAATTATTGTAATATGGAATTATAATTAACTTTTTCTGTATCTGCATAAAATCACAATTTTATTTAGTAGTAATAATAAAATACAAATAATTTTTTGGTAGTAACTTAGTAATATTATTTAATAACTTATAATTTTTTATTTGAATATATATTTCTTTTCAAATATTTATGAAGGATTATACTAATTCGAAAAAATTTATATTTCAGTTTGAAATCGCGTGCTTTTTTTTGTCCCCTTTGAAAAAAAATATATATATACAAACCAGTGAATAAGAAATAAAAAATTTAAGAATAAAATAAAAAGGGTTTTTTATTTTATGGAACATACATATCAATATTCATGGATCATCCCTTTCATTCCACTTCCAGTACCTTTTTTACTAGGAGTTGGACTTCTACTTTTTCCGACAGCAACAAAAAATCTTCGGCGTATGTGGACTTTTATGAGTATTTTTTTGTTAAGTATAGTTTTGGTCTTTTCACTCTATATATCTATTCAACAAATTTTTCTAAGTTGCATTCATCAAAATGTATGGTCTTGGACCATAAATAATGAATTTTCTTTTGAGTTCGGTTACTTTATTGATCCACTTACTTCTATTATGTCAATTTTAATTACAACTGTTGGAATTTTGGTTCTGATTTATAGTGACAATTATATGTCTCATGATCAAGGATATCTGAGGTTTTTTGCTTATATGGGTTTTTTTAATACTTCCATGTTAGGATTAGTTACTAGTTCTAATTTGATCCAAGTTTATTTTTTTTGGGAATTAGTTGGAATGTGTTCGTATTTATTAATAGGTTTTTGGTTCACACGACCCGTTGCAGCGAATGCTTGTCAAAAAGCTTTTGTAACTAATCGTGTAGGGGATTTTGGTTTATTATTAGGAATTTTAGGTCTTTATTGGATAACTGGCAGTTTCGAATTTCAGGATTTGTTCGAAATATTCAATAATTTAATTTTAAATAATAGAGTAAATCTCTTGTTCCTTACTTTGTGTGCATTTCTATTATTTGTGGGTCCTATTGCTAAATCCGCACAATTTCCTCTTCATGTATGGTTACCTGATGCCATGGAGGGCCCTACTCCTATTTCGGCTCTTATACATGCTGCTACTATGGTAGCGGCGGGAATTTTTCTTGTAGCTCGTCTTCTTCCTCTTTTTATAGTTATCCCCTCTATAATGTATATAATATCTTTGATAGGTATAATAACAGTACTCTTAGGAGCCACTTTAGCTCTTGCTCAAAAAGACATTAAGAGAGGTTTAGCCTATTCTACAATGTCTCAACTGGGTTATATGATGTTAGCTCTAGGTATGGGGTCTTATCGATCCGCTTTATTTCATTTGATTACTCATGCTTATTCAAAAGCTTTGTTGTTTTTAGGATCTGGATCCATTATCCATTCAATGGAAGCTATAGTTGGATATTCTCCCGATAAAAGTCAGAATATGATTCTTATGGGTGGTTTGACAAAACATGTGCCGATTACAAAAACTGCCTTTTTAGTAGGAACACTTTCTCTTTGTGGTATTCCCCCCCTTGCTTGTTTTTGGTCTAAAGATGAAATTCTTAATGATAGTTTGTTGTTTTCGCCAATTTTTGCAATAATAGCTTGTTCAACAGCGGGATTAACCGCATTTTATATGTTTCGGATTTATTTACTTACTTTTGAAGGACATTTAAACACTTATTTTATAAATTACAGTGGAAAAAAAAGTAGCTCCTTATATTCAATCTCTTTATGGGGTAAAGAAGAAGAAAAAAAACTTAATAGAAATTTTGAGTTAGTACCATTATTAACAATGAATAATACAAAAAGAGCTTCTTTTTTTTGCAATAAAACATATAAAATTAGTAATAATGTAAGAAATAAAACTTTTATTACTGTTGAAAATTTTGAACTTAATACAAGAACTTTCTATTATCCCCATGAATCAGACAATACTATGCTATTTCCTATGCTTGTATTGCTTTTATTTACTTTGTTTATTGGAGCCATAGGAATTCCTTTCAATCAAGAAGGAATAGACTTTGATATATTATCAAAATTATTCACGCCGTCGATAAACCTTTTGCATAAAAATTCACAAAATTTTGTAGATTGGTATGAATTTTTGAGAAATGCAACTTTTTCAGTCAGTATAGCTTTTTTTGGAATATTTATAGCATACTGTTTATATAAGCCTTTTTATTCATCTTTATTAAATTTAACCTTACTTAATTCATTTCAAAAATGGAGTTCTAAAAGAATTTGGTGGGAAAAACTAATAAATTTTGTATATAATTGGTCATATAATCGTG